TAAAAAGAAAAGAAATCTTTATATTTGGGGTATGAACCCAAAAGCTTATTTAGCTTATCTTTTTATTTTTTAGTATATGGTGTACAAAAGTTTTTGATACTTTAAGGGATAGTTTAATTCTATCAAATATAATGATGACAAATTTGTATAATTTACTCTATCAAAGTAACCCTTTTCCTCAGGCACAACATTTAATTTTTAATTAAATTAAGTTTAGTAAAGTTTAAAAAAAAATCATGAAAAAATTAGGTTTAATTTTTAATTGTTAGAAATTGAAATGGGAATTTTGCTTTTTTACATGAACCTTCAAAGTTGCGTAATCATGGTGATTGCATCTTGAAAAATATGGATTTCACAACTTTTCCATATTAAGGTTTACGTATTATATCTAACTAATTTTTAATAATTAAATCAAAATTAATATACATAATTATATATATATATATATTAACAATTAATATATAATTATATATTTATTATTAATAGTTTAATAATATAATTTATAATTAATCAATAAAAGTGGAACTCCTTATTAATAAGATATTCAATTAAAAATATAGAACATCGTATATAAAACATTATAAAATAGAATCTTAAAAAGAAAGAAATAATGAATTAATTACAATTTAATAGATAATTATCCATCGTATCAAATAAAATGGTCATATAGATGGTAATGTATATAATTGAATAAATATATCATATATTTATGTACAATAGTATTTAAAAAGGTAATTTATTATTGATTTTATATATATATAATAAATATAAATATTAATTAATATATAAGAATGTAATTATTATATATTAATTAAATTATTTATATAATGATAAATTACTTCGAAAAAAAAAAAAAAAAACTATTTGATAATAGCAAAAAAATTACTTAATAATAGTTAATTTGAAATTTATTGTTAAAATTGAAAAATTATTGCTTTTATTTTTTACATGGATTTTTATTAATTTATTTAATAATTTATTATTATTTATGATAAGTTAAATTTTTGTGATTATATTTTACGTTTTACTTGTATTTTTTGATATAAATAAAAAAGTTAATTTTATTTAATTTTTGTTTATTTTTAATAATTTATATAATTTTTATTAATAATAGAAATCATTGTTTTTAAATTATTAACTTTATTTTATTTTATTTACTTTAAATAAAAAAATTTATAATAAAAAAATTACTTAATAATAGTTAATTTGAAATTTATTGTTAAAATTGAAAAATTATTGCTTTTATTTTTTACATGGATTTTTATTAATTTATTTAATAATTTATTATTATTTATGATAAATTAGATTTTTGTGATTATATTTTACGTTTTACTTGGTATTTTTTACATAAATATAAAAAATTTTTTTTTATTAATATTTATTTTGATAATTTATATAATTTTTATTAACAATAGAAATTATTGTTTTTAAATTATTAACTTTATTTTATTTTTTTTATTAAAATAAATTATTTTTATATTTATTTTTTATTATTTGGTGTTTAATTTTTCAATGTTTAAGAATTTCTAATTTCTTTTTAGTCAATTTTTCAATTTTTTAAAAAACTACTTTATTAAGTAATTTTTTTGTACTATTATTAAATAATTTTTAAGTTAGGGGTAACTTATTGATTAAAGCAATAATTTTTCAATTTTAACAATAAATTTCAAATTAACTATTATTAAGTAATTTTTTTGCTATTAAATTGAGGGGCAATTTTTTAGTATTTTATTTATATTTAGTTTTTTTTATTATTTCTATTAAATATGGGTAATTTAATAGTATAATAAATTTTACTTGGTTTTATTGTTTAAAATATTAATATTTGTAATTTAATAATTAATTATAATTTATTTAATTTGGGCTATTAATAATTATAATTAGGGGTAATTTATATAATTATATTTAGTTAATATTTTAAGTAATTTTTATTTTAATAATAATTTTTATTTTAGGTTGGGTAAGCCTTATAATTAAAATTATAATTTACTTAATTTTCATAAAATAATAAATTTTGTTGTGTTTAAAAATTGGAAATTAAATTTCATTTAAATTTTATTTTACTTAAATGTAATTTTTCGAGTAAAATAAAATTATATTCCCAATGCTTTGCATTAGGTTTATGGGGAGATAGCCGTACTTTATTTAATTAAACCTATTTATTTGGTTTTTAAATAGGATGTTTATTTTATTTAATTTGTATATATTTATATACAAATAAATATTATTTTGTAAATCATTGTTTTAAAAATATAAACTTTATTAAATATTTTTTATGAAAAGTTTAATTTTAACTTATTTGTTTAGTTAATTGTTATGTTACATGTAATATTTTTTAAAAAGAAATTTTTCAGTAATTATTTTTATTAAATTAATAATTTAATTTTAGTAATTAATTATAGGTCTAATAAAATTTGTGCCAGCAATTGCGGTTAAACAAATAGATCAATTAAATATTTTTAGTTATAATAATTTATCTTTTTATTTTTTATTAAAATTTTAAGGTGAAATTTAAATTTTAATAATTTTATTTAAAATAATGATTTAATAAAATTATATAAAAAACTAGGATTAGATACCCTATTATTTTTAATTGTAAAATTAAATTCTTGATTAGTATTAGTTATGTTCTTTAAAATTAAAAAATTTGGCGGTATTTTAATCAGTTCAGAGGAACCTGTTCTATAATTGATAGTCCACGATATTTTTGACTTATTCTTTAAGTTTGTATATCGTTGTTAATGAATTTCTTTTTAGGGAAAATTTTCTTTTATTTTTATATTAATAGATTTCAGATCAAGGTGCAGCTTATGGATAAGAAGAAATGGGTTACAATAAAAATATTTTTGGTTATTAAATTTAAATTTTTAATATAAATTGGATTTGATAGTAATTATATTAATTTAATTTTAATGATTATTGTTCTAAAATATGTACATATTGCCCGTCACTCTCAATAAATTTGAGAAAAGTCGTAACAAAGTAGATGTACTGGAAAGTGTATCTAGAATACAAATTGAAGCTTTTAGGAAGCTTTTTATTTACATTAAGATTATTATTGTGTAATTCAGTACAATTTGTTTATAATTAAATTATTATAATAAAATTTTAAAAGTAATTTTTTTTTATTATTAATTAGAAAAATTATTTATAATTATAGTTTATTAGTAAAGTGATTGAATTTTTTTGCTATTATCAAAGAAAAATTTATTTTTTGTACCTTGTGGATCAGGGTTTATTAATTATAAATTATATATTTAATTTTCTTGAACTTAAAAGAGCTAATTAGTTATTTATTTAAATGTTAAATAATTTTTTTTGATAATTATTTGGAAGTGAAACGTTATTCGATTTTATATATCTAGTTTTTTAAGAAAAGAATTTAATTCTATTGTTATTTATTAAGTAATTTTTTTGCTATTACTTAAGTTTTAACATTAAATATTTAATGGGATGAGCTTTTATTTATATTTTTATAATAAAAATATTTTTTAATATTTTGTATAATTTGAATTGTTAATCATTAATAAATTAATATTTAGGTATTTGAATTAAAAGATTTTTATTTATTTAATTTTTTTATTAAAATAAATTAATTAATTTTAATTTTTTATAATTATGATAAAATTAGTAATAATAATAATTCATTTTTGTTAAAATTTTCAAGATTAATAAAAGGAACTCGGCAAAATTATTTTCTGCCTGTTTATTAAAAACATGTCTTTTTGATAATAATTTAAAGTCTAATCTGCTCAATGAAGTAATTAAATAGCCGCAGTATTTTGACTGTGCGAAGGTAGCATAATAATTAGTTTCTTAATTAGGGACTTGTATGAATGATTGAACAAGAAAATTTCTGTCTCTTTTTAATTTTTTTTTGAATTTAATTTTTAAGTTAAAATGCTTAAATACTTATTAAAGACGAGAAGACCCCATAGAGTTTTATTTTTATAAATTTTTTAGTATAAGTTTTTAAATAAAAATTAGTTGGGGTGACTTAAAGATTAAATAAACTCTTTAAATTTTAATCATTTATTTTTGAATATAAAGTCTAATTTTATTAAGTTTAAATTAAATTACCTTGGGGATAACAGCGTAATTTCTTTTAAGAGTTCTTATCAAATAAGAAGATTGCGACCTCGATGTTGGATTAAAATTTATTTTAGGTGCAGAAGCTTGAAAATTAAGTCTGTTCGACTTTTAAAATTTTACATGATCTGAGTTTAAATCGGCGTAAGCCAGATTGGTTTCTATCTTTATAAAAATTTATTATTTTAGTACGAAAGGACCAATTTTTAAATAAATTATTTATTTTTTTATAAAATTGTTATTTTGGCAGATTAGTGCAATAGATTTAGAATCTTTTTATGTATTTATACAGGTAATATTTGTTTATATTTGATTTAATTATTTCTTTTTTAAGTTTACTTTTATTAATTATTAGGGTATTAGTTGGGCTTGCTTTTTTAACTTTATTTGAGCGTAAGGTTTTAGGGTATATTCAGATTCGTAAAGGTCCAAATAAGGCTGGTTTTGTAGGGGTTATTCAACCTTTTAGAGATGCAATTAAGCTTTTTTCAAAAGAATATATTACTCCAATTATATCTAATTATATTAGATATTATTTTTCACCTATTTTTTCTTTATTTATTTCCTTATTTCTCTGGATTTGTTTACCTTTTTTTACTAGATTTTTGAATTTTTCTTTTAGATTTTTATTTTTTTTATGTGTCTCTAGTATTGGGGTTTATACAATTATAGTTGCTGGTTGATCTTCTAATTCTAATTATTCAATATTGGGGGGTTTACGTTGTGTAGCTCAAACTATTTCTTATGAAGTAAGTTTATTTATTATTTTATTTTCTTTTTTACTATTAATTGGTAGTTTAAGGGTTTTTGATATAGTAATTTATCAAGTAAATATATGATTTTTTTTTATTAGTATTCCTTTATGTATAATTTGATTTGCTTCTTCATTAGCAGAAACTAATCGTACTCCTTTTGATTTTGCTGAAGGTGAATCTGAGTTGGTTTCAGGATTTAATGTTGAATATAGTAGAGGTGGATTTGCATTAATTTTTATAGCAGAGTATTCTAGAATTTTATTTATAAGTTCATTGTTTGTTTATGTATTTATGGGTGGATTATTTATAAGATTTTTATTTTTTATTATGGTTTTATTTATTTCTTTTCTTTTTATTTGAACTCGTGGCACATTACCGCGTTTTCGTTATGATAAGCTTATGTATTTAACTTGAAAAGGATTTTTACCTGTTTCATTAAATTTTTTATTTTTTTTTTTTGGATTAAAATTTTTTATTTATATTTTAATTATTTAGTTAATTAATTTTAGTAAAGTTAATAGAGATATTTGTTCTCTTTATTATATTTTCAAAATATAAACTTATACAAGTTCATTAACTATTTAAATATAATTTTGTCTCAAATTATTGATATGAAAAAAATTAATGGAAAATATATAAAGTATATAATTGTTAATGTTTGTCCTGTTAAGATAAAAGGGTCTTCTACTGGTTTAGCTCCAATTCATGTTAATATAATATTTGTTGTTATAAATAATCAAAACATAGCTTTATTTATTGGGTAAAATCTGTTTCTTTGAATTTTTTTTTTAAATAGAGGTATAATCACAAAAATTAAAATTGATAAAAATAATGCTATTACACCTCCTAATTTATTTGGAATTGATCGTAGGATTGCATAGGCAAATAGAAAATATCATTCTGGTTGAATATGAATAGGCGTAACTATTGGGTTTGCAGGAATGAAATTATCTGGATCTCTGAGTTTATAAGGATATATAAGGCTTAATACAGTGAGTATTGATAGTACAATTATAATTCCAAAAATATCTTTAATAGTAAAGTATGGATTGAATGGAATTTTATCAATATTTCTGTTAGTTCCTATTGGGTTATTTGATCCTTTTTGGTGAAGGAATAATAAGTGAATAATAACTATTGCAACAATAATAAATGGTAAAATGAAATGTAAGGAAAAAAATCGTGAGAGGGTTGCATTTTCAATTGCGAATCCTCCTCATACTCATTCTACAATTATTTTTCCTAGGTAAGGAATTGCTGAAAGTAAATTAGTAATTACTGTTGCTCCTCAAAATGATATTTGTCCTCAAGGTAATACATAACCCAAAAATGCTGTTGCTATAGTAATTAGTATAATTATTACTCCAGTTATTCAAGTTTCTTTATGTATAAAAGATGAATAATATAATCCTCGGCCCATATGTAAATATAAACAGATAAAGAATATTGAGGCTCCATTAGAATGTATAATTCGTATTAATCAACCATAATTTACATTTCGTGATAAATGATTTACTCTATCAAATGCTAAGTAAATATTATTTGTGTAGTGGAATGCAATAAATAATCCTGTTATAATTTGAATAATTAAACATAAGCCTAATAGAGAGCCAAAATTTCACCATGATGAGATATTAGATGGAGACGGTAATTTAATAAGAGCTGTATAAATAATTTTAAGAAGTGGGTTTTTTTTTATTATTTTCATTAACTTATTTGTCGAAGAGGTCCATATTTAATTATAGTAATTTTCACTACTGCAATTATTGTAATTAATAAATAAATAATTAATATTAATCATGTAAATATTATTGGGAAGGATAAATATTTTACTATAACTATAGAAAAATTATTTTGGTTTTGAAATGAATATGAATCAATATTATTTAATATAAAATAATAATTAATAGATTTTTTTATTATTATTAAAATAATTAATATTAATCTAGAACTTATTAATATAGTTAATAGAATATTTCTGTGTTTAAATATTTCATTTGATGCTACTCTTGTTATGTATATAAATAAAATTAATATTCCTCTAACTATCATTAGGAATAGGATGTAGGAAAACCATGAGTTAATTCCTATGATGCTTGTAATTAGTGAGATAATAATTGTTTGTCTTAATAGAATTAATCCTATTGATATAGGGTGTTCTATAAACATAAATGTTATTATTGAAATTCTTATTAATCAGAATATTATTTCGATACAGAGAATAGTTTATATAAAATATTAATTTTGGGGATTAATGAAAAGGTAATCTTTTCTCTGAAGTTTTAAAAGTTTTCTTTTTTTTGATTTACAAGACCAATATTTTAAATAAATTATTAAAACAATGTTAATTAGAAATTTATATTTTTATATTATATATTTTATTGGTATAATAGTTTTTTGCTTTAAATGTAAACATTTACTTTTAATGTTGTTAAGGCTTGAATTTATTGTTTTATCTTTATATTTTGGTATTTATTTAATTGTTTGCTTATATTCTTATGAATATAATTTTATGATAATTTTTTTAACAATAAGGGTTTGTGAGGGTGCTCTTGGCTTATCAGTTTTAGTTTCAATAATTCGTAGATTTGGTAATGATTATTTTCATTCTTTTAATGTTTTATGATAAGATTTATTTTTATAATGTTATTTATTATTCCTTTATGTTTTTTAAGTAATTTTTTTACTATTATTCAGTTTATTTATTTACTAATATTTATAATTTTTTTTACTAAACTATTATTAAGTAATTTTTTTACTATTATTAGTTATTTGTATGGGTGCGATTATATTTCATATTTTATAATTATGTTAAGTTTATGAATTATTATATTGATAATAATAGCTAGTAATAAATCAATTTATTATTTTTATGGGGATGTTTTTTCTTTAGTTATTCTTTTACTATTATTTTCATTGTTTTTAACTTTTTCTTCAATAAATATTTTAATTTTTTATATTTTTTTTGAGGTAAGGCTTATTCCTACTTTAATATTAATTTTGGGGTGGGGGTATCAACCTGAGCGTATTCAGGCTGGTATTTATATATTTATATATACACTTTTAGGGTCTCTTCCTATAATAATTTCATTATTTTATATTAATAATTATATTAATTCTTTAGATTTTAGTTTTATAATGTTTATTAATAATTATTATGTTTATATTTGTACAATTTTTGTTTTTTTAATTAAATTTCCTATATATTTTATTCATCTTTGACTTCCTAAAGCTCATGTCGAAGCCCCTATTTCAGGCTCAATAATTTTAGCTGGGGTTATGTTAAAGCTTGGTGGATATGGTTTAATTCGTTTTATAAAAATTTATATTAATATTGGTTTAAAATTAAATTTTACTTTTTTAGTTGTAAGATTGTTTGGTGGTTTTATTATTTCTTTAATTTGTTTACGTCAAGAAGATATGAAGTCTTTAATTGCTTATTCTTCAGTAGCTCACATAGGACTAGCCTTAGCTGGTTTAATAAGAATAAATATTTGAGGATTTTCTGGGGCTTTTATTATAATAATTTCTCATGGTCTTTGTTCTTCAGGTTTATTTTGTTTAGCAAATATTTCTTATGAGCGTACTCATTCTCGTAGAATATATTTAAATAAAGGGTTATTAAATTTAATACCAAGTATATCATTATTGTGATTTCTTTTATGTTCTTCAAATATAGCTGCACCCCCTTCTTTAAATTTAGTTGGGGAAATTTTATTAATTAACAGAATTGTTTTTTTTTCTTGATTTACAATAATTTCTATTTCATTTATTTCTTTCTTTAGTGGTGTTTATAGTCTTTATTTGTATTCTCAAACACAGCATGGGAGTATAAATCAAGGCTTATTTTCTTTTTCATTAGGTAATATTCGTGAATATTTATTATTAATTTTACATTGATTTCCTTTAAATATTATTTTTTTAATAAGGGATTTATTAATTTATTTAAGTAGTTTAATATAAAACAATGATTTGTGGTATCATAGATATAAATTTGTCATTTTAAATTATTGGTATTTGTATAATTTACTTTTTATTTTTTTTTTTACTGAGTATTATTTTATTTATTGGTAGTTTATTTTTTATAATCATAGATTATTTGATTTTAATTGAATATGAGTTAATGAGATTTAATTCTTCAATTATTTATTTTACATTATTGTTTGATTGAATTTCATTATTATTTATAAGTTTTGTTTTATTTATTTCTTCTATAGTTATTTTATATAGACAAGAGTATATATTTAGTGAAATAAATTTAAATCGTTTTATTCTTTTAGTTGTTTTATTTGTTTTTTCAATAATAATAATAATTATTAGTCCAAATTTAATTAGAATTTTATTAGGGTGAGATGGATTAGGCCTTGTTTCGTTTTGTTTAGTAATTTTTTATCAAAATTTAAAATCATTGAATGCGGGCATAATTACTGCTTTATCTAATCGTGTTGGAGATGTAGCAATTTTATTATCAATTGCTTGAATGTTAAATTATGGAAGATGAAATTTAATGTTTTATATTGAGTATATAAAAAGTGATTATAGAATAATAATTATTTCTTTTTTAATTGCTCTTGCTGCTTTTACTAAAAGTGCTCAATTTCCTTTTTCTTCATGATTACCTGCTGCTATAGCAGCGCCTACTCCAGTATCATCATTAGTACATTCTTCAACCTTAGTTACAGCGGGCGTTTATCTTTTGATTCGTTTTAGTACTTGCTTCAATGATTATTTAATTTTTTTATTATTATTTTTATCTAGTTTAACTATATTTATGGCGGGATTAGGGGCGAATTTTGAGTTTGATTTAAAAAAAATTATTGCCCTATCAACTTTAAGTCAGCTTGGGCTAATAATAAGAATTTTATTTTTAGGTGATTCAGATTTGGCTTTTTTTCATTTACTTTCTCATGCTTTATTTAAGGCTTTACTTTTTATATGTGCTGGTTCTATAATTCATAATTTTATAAATTGTCAAGACATTCGTTTTATAGGATCAATAATTAATATTATACCCCTTACTTGTTCTTTTTTTAATATTTGTAATTTTTCTCTTTGTGGATTACCTTTTTTAAGCGGGTTTTATTCAAAGGATTTAATTTTAGAGTTTCTTTCTTTTAGTTGTTTTAATTTTTATATTTATATTGTTTTTTATATTTCTATTGGCTTAACTGTTAGATATACTATTCGTTTATGTTATTATTTAATATATAATAATTATAATTTTTATTCTTTTTCAAGTTTAAATGATCATAGTTTAATTATGTTACGTGGAATAATAGGTTTAATTTTTTTAGTAATTTTTATAGGTAGGATTTTATCATGATTAATATTTTCAACCCCTTATTTTATTTGTCTTTCTTTATCTATAAAAATAATAACTTTATCTATAATTTTTATAGGGGTTTTATTTGGTTTCATTTTTGAACATTTAATTAATATAAAATTAAAATTTATTAAAAGGGCTTTTTTTATTTCATCTTTATTAAATTTATCAAGATTATCAACTTTTGGTGTGAATTTATTTCCTTTAAAGTTAAGGGGTTCATATTATAAAATAGTTGATCAAGGTTGATCAGAATATTTTGGTGTTAATGGATTATTTAATATATTAATAAGTTCTTCTTTATTAATAATTTTAGTGAATAATAGTTTGAAGGCCTACCTTTTATTATTTGTAATTTTTATTTATTTAATTTTTTTATATGTTTACTTTAATAGCTTATTAAGAGCGTAATATTGAAGATATTAAGGAAATTAAATATTTTAAGGTATTTAAAAAGTTATTCTTAACTTTACATTGAAAATGTAATGTTTTTTTTAAACTATATAAATAGAAATATAAACAGAGTTTCACTGCAAAAAATTGAAGTTAGAAGTTTCATTTTGAATATCATATTTCTTTAAATGGAATAATTTTCAATTTTATCATTAACAGTGATGTACCTCTATTTTGGTTTCATTTAAAAATAAGGGTATAAATACCAGAGATTAGGTCGAAACTAATTACAAAATTTGTTTCTTATTTAAGATAAATTGAATTATCAATGTTTTTTAAATGCAAATTAAATGTTAATTTTAACTATTATCCTAAAATGCTCAATTTAATGCTCCTTGTTTTCATTCATGAAATAATCCAATGATTAAAATTAAAATAAATAAGAATGTAATTATAATATATGATAAAGGGTTTGATATTTTTATTGTTATAATTAGTGGTAGAAGAAGAGCAATTTCAATATCAAAAATTAAAAAAATTACTGCAATTAGAAAGAATTGTAATGAGAATGGAATTCGGGGAGAAGATTTAGGATCAAACCCACATTCAAATGGAGAGTTTTTTTCTCGATCTGAAATAGATTTAAATGAAATTAAATTATTAATTAATATTAGAATTCTTGTAATTAATAAAGTTATTATTCTAATTATTATTGAAATAAATATTATTTATACTATTTTATAGGTCTTTTAATTGGAAGTTAAAAATAATTTTTATACTATATAAATATTTTCCTCATCAGTAGATGGATACATAAAGAAATAATCATACCACATCTACAAAGTGTCAATATCAGGCGGCAGCTTCAAAGCCAAAGTGGTGATATCTTGATAATTGATTAATAATTAATCGATAAAGGCAGATTGTTAAAAATGTTGTTCCAATAATAACATGTAATCCATGAAATCCTGTTGCTAAAAAAAATGTTGATCCATAAACGGAATCTGTTATTGAAAATGAAGATATGAAGTATTCATATCCTTGTAATATTGTGAAATAAATTCCTAAGATAATTGTAATTATTAGGCTTTGAATTGTTTCTGAATAATTATTTTCTATTAAAGAGTGGTGGGTTCATGTAACTGAGATTCCCGAAGAGATTAAGATTAAGGTATTAAGAAGTGGAATTTGTAAGGGATTAAACGGAATAATTCTTTTAGGAGGTCAAATTATTCCAATTTCAATAGAGGGGGATAGTCTTGAGTGATAAAATCTTCAGAAAAATGAAATAAAAAAAAAGATTTCTGATACAATAAAAAGAATTATCCCTCATCGTAGTCCTTTTAAAACTTTAATTGTATGTAATCCTTGATAGGATCTTTCTCGTGAGATATCTCGTCATCATTGGTATATAATCAATATTATTCTAATTAATCTAATTATTAATAAGTTATTAGAATATAGGTGGAATCATTTGATCATTCCAATTAAAAAAGTTATAGCTCTAAAACCTCCTAACAGAGGTCATGGTCTAATTTCAACTAAATGATAAGTGTGATTTTTATTTAACATAATTTACTTCTCTTGAATAAAGTGTTCTTAAAATTGAAAAAACGTAGGATTGAATAATTGCAACAGCAGACTCTAAAATTAATAGTAGTAATTGAGCAGTAATTAGAACTCTTATTATTCATATTGATAATTTTCTTCCTATCTCTCCTAGAAGAGTTAATAGAAGGTGTCCTGCAATTATATTTGCACATAATCGTACTGCTAGTGTTCCTGGTCGGATAAAATTTCTGATTGTTTCAATACAGACTATAAATGGTATTAATAGTTTAGGGGTTCCTTGAGGAACTAGATGTATAAATATATGGCTTGTATTATTAATTCACCCGAATAATATAAATCTGATTCATAATGGTAGTGATAAAATTATTGTTATTGATAAATGTCTTGTTGAAGAGAAAATATATGGGAATAGTCTTAGGGAATTTCTAAAAAAAATTATTAAAAATAATGAAATGAATAAAAGTGAATTTTTTTTATCTCTTATTTTTAAAAGAATTTTAAGTTCTTTATTTAAAACTAAAAATGCTTTAATTCATAAAATATTTATTCGGGAAGGAATTACTCATATTGATAACGGAATTAATAAAATTCCTAATATAGACCTTGCTCAATTTATTGAAAATAAAGGTTCAGTGGAAGGATCAAAAGATGAGAATAAGTTTGTTATCATTTTCACATTAATTTAAATGTTTTACTATTATTTGATATTTTATTATTATAGGCGAATACTGAGTAAATAAATGTATTAAGTATTATAAAAATAATAGAAAAATAAATTATTAATATTAATCAATTTAATGGTCCTATTTGTGGAATTAAAAATTATTTCTTAAAATTATTTTAATTTGACAAATTAATGTTATATATTAACTAAATTCTTCATTAGAAGTAGTTGTTAATTACTATATAGTAGCTTAAGAGGCTAATACTTACTTTCAGTCATCTAATGAGAAATTTTTAATTCATTTAATAAAATAATGAGGGGAAACTCTTTCAATTATAATTGGTATAAATCTATGATTTATACCACAAATTTCTGAACACTGGCCAAAAAAAATTCCAGGACGATTAAAGAAAAATCTTGTTTGGTTCAATCGTCCAGGAGTTGCATCAATCTTAATACCTGTTGATGGGATCGTTCATGAGTGAATAACATCTGTTGATGTAATAATTATTCGGATTAAAGAATTGAAGGGGATAATAAGTTTATTATCTACATCTAGTAATCGAAATGAGAAAAGACTTTCTTCGTTTATTGGTGTTATGTATGAGTCAAATTCAATTTCTTTAAAATCTGATAATTCATATGATCAAAATCATTGATGCCCAATTGATTTAATAGTAATATTTGGATAGTTGATTTCGTCTATTAAATATAAAATTTGTAATCTAGGTAAAGCAATAAAGATTAACGTAGCAGCTGGGGAAATTGTTCAAATTAGTTCAATTATTTGTTCTTCTAAAAGAAGTCGATTAATAAATTTATTAATCATTATAGATATTATAATAAATAGTACTATAATTGTTACTATTATCAAAATTATTATTGTATGATCATGAAAAAATGATAATTGTTCTATTATTGGTGAAACTCTATCTTGTAGGTTAATATGTATTCATGTTCTTATTTCTAAAAAAAGTTAAACTTTATTTATGAATCTTAAATTCATTGCACTAATCTGCCATAATAGAAATTATTTAATATAGGTAATTCTGAGTAAGTGTGTTCAGATGGAGGGGTTTTTTGAATTCACTCTATTGATCTAGGTGTTTGGTAGGAAAATAAAGTTTTTTTTCTTGTAGATATTCTTTCTCAAATAATAATTATGAAAAAAATAATTCTTGTTGTTCTAATTAATGACCCAATAGATGAAATTGAGTTTCATATAGAATATATATCTGGGTAATCAGAATATCGTCGAGGTATTCCTGCTAATCCTAAAAAATGTTGGGGAAAAAAGGTTATATTTACACCAATAAATATTGAAATAAATTGAATTTTTAGTATAGGGGATATTATATTAATTCCTGTTAATAATGGAAATCAAAAGATAAATCCTGCTATAATTGCAAATACTGCGCCCATAGATAAAACATAATGAAAATGTGCAACAACATAATAAGTGTCATGAAGAATAATATCAATAGATGAATTTGCAAGAACTACTCCAGTTAAACCTCCTACTGTAAATAAGAAAATAAATCCTAATCTTCATAGTATTTGAGGAGTGTATAAAATATAGCTTCCGTGAATAGTTGCTAATCATCTAAAAATTTTAATTCCTGTAGGAACAGCAATGATTATTGTTGCTGAAGTAAAATAGGCTCGTGTATCAACATCTATTCCTACTGTAAATATATGGTGAGCTCATACCACAAATCCTAATAATCCAATTGCTAGTATAGCATAAATTATACCAATTATTCCAAATGTTTCTTTTTTTCCTGATTCGTGTGTTACAATATGTGAAATTATTCCAAATCCTGGTAAAATTAAAATATATACTTCTGGGTGTCCAAAAAATCAAAATAGATGTTGATATAAAATTGGATCTCCCCCGCCAGCTGGGTCAAAAAATGAAGAATTTAAATTTCGATCTGTTAATAATATTGTAATTGCTCCCGCTAAAACTGGTAAAGATAGGAGGAGTAAAATAGCAGTAATTAATACTGCTCATACAAATAAGGGTATTTGATCAAATATTATTATATTAGGTCGTATATTAATAATAGTAGAGATAAAATTTACTGCCCCAAGAATTGAAGAAATTCCTGCTAGATGAAGCCTAAAAATTACTAAATCGACAGAAGGGCCTCTATGAGCAATATTAGCCGATAGTGGTGGATAAACTGTTCATCCTGTTCCTGCACCATTTTCAATTATTCTTCTTATTAAAAGTAAAGCTAGTGCAGGGGGAAGTAATCAAAATCTTATGTTGTTTATACGGGGAAATGCTATATCAGGGGCGCCAAGCATGAGAGGTACTAATCAATTTCCAAATCCCCCAATTATAATTGGTATAACTATAAAAAAAATCATAATAAAAGCATGTCTTGTTACAATTACATTAAAAATGTGATCATTTCCAATTAATGATCCTGGAGCCCCTAATTCTGCTCGGATTAATAATCTGAATGATGTTCCTAATATACCTGCCCATGTCCCAAAAATGAAGTATAATGTTCCAATATTTTTATGGTTAGTAGAATAAAATCATTTATCTAGTAAAGTGACTGAATATAGGTGATAAATTGTAAATTTATTTATGGATTAAATCCTTTTACTGATTTTGTATTCAATAATGATTTTAAATTGCAAATTTAAAGGTGATTTAAATCCTGAATCTTGGTAAGGCTTAATACCTTTTATTGGTAACTTTGAAGGTTACTAGTTTATATTTAACTTAAATCCTTTAAGTTAGTTTAATTTCCAATTCTTTTCACCTAATTTTTGTTGCTCTAAATAAAAATCTCAACATTATAAAAATCCTGAATCTTGGTAAGGCTTAATACCTTTTATTTGGTAACTTTGAAGGCTTACTTTACCTAACGCCTTTTGGCGTACAATGAAATTTAATTTCCAATTCTTTTCACCTAATTTTTGTTGCTCTAAATAAAAATCTCAACATTATAAAAATCCTGAATCTTGGTAAGGCTTAATACCTTTTATTTGGTAACTTTGAAGGCTTACTTTACCTAACGCCTTTTGGCGTACAATGAAATTTAATTTCCAATTCTTTTCACCTAATTTTTGTTGCTCTAAATAAAAATCTCAACATTATAAAAATCCTGAATCTTGGTAAGGCTTACTTTACCTAACGCCTTTTGGCGTACAATGAAATTTAATTTCCAATTCTTTTCACCTAATTTTTGTTGCTCTAAATAAAAATCTCAACATTATAAAAATCCTGAATCTTGGTAAGGCTTAATACCTTTTATTTGGTAACTTTGAAGGCTTACTTTACCTAACGCCTTTTGGCGTACAATGAAATTTAATTTCCAATTCTTTTCACCTAATTTTTGTTGCTCTAAATAAAAATCTCAACATTATAAAAATCCTGAATCTTGGTAAGGCTTAATACCTTTTATTTGGTAACTGTGAAGGCTTACTTTACCTAACGCCTTTTGGCGTACAATGAAATTTAATTTCCAATTCTTTTCACCTAATTTTTGTTGCTCTAAATAAAAATCTCAACATTATAAAAATCCTGAATCTTGGTAAGGCTTAATACCTTTTATTTGGTAACTTTGAAGGCTTACTTTACCTAACGCCTTTTGGCGTACAATGAAATTTAATTTCCAATTCTTTTCACCTAATTTTTGTTGCTCTAAATAAAAATCTCAACATTATAAAAATCCTGAATCTTGGTAAGGCTTAATACCTTTTATTTGGTAACTTTGAAGGCTTACTTTACCTAACGCCTTTTGGCGTACAATGAAATTTAATTTCCAATTCTTTTCACCTAATTTTTGTTGCTCTAAATAAAAATCTCAACATTATAAAAATCCTGAATCTTGGTAAGGCTTACTTTACCTAACGCCTTTTGGCGTACAATGAAATTTAATTTCCAATTCTTTTCACCTAATTTTTGTTGCTCTAAATAAAAATCTCAACATTATAAAAATCCTGAATCTTGGTAAGGCTTAATACCTTTTATTTGGTAACTTTGAAGGCTTACTTTACCTAACGCCTTTTGGCGTACAATGAAATTTAATTTCCAATTCTTTTCACCTAATTTTTGTTGCTCTAAATAAAAATCTCAACATTATAAAAATCCTGAATCTTGGTAAGGCTTAATACCTTTTATTGGTAACTAATAATTAGTGTTACTATAATTAATCTTACAATCATGAAAAAATTACTTATTCTAAGTAATTTTTTTGCTTTTAAATTATTTATAAAATTTACTCAACTTGCAGTTATTGAATTAAAAATTATTGATGACATTATTATTATTAAGTAAACATAAGTTATAATTAATGTTATAATGATTATAATTATTGGGGTAATGTATATTTTATTATTAACTATAATTTGGATTGTTAGTCATTTAGGTAGAAATCCAATAAATGGGGGAATTCCTGCAAGTGATAAAAAATTTAATGAAAAGAATAGTTTAATTATTGGGTTAATATTTCAAATTATTATTATTTGTGATACAAAGAATGTTTTAGTAAAATTAAAAATTATTGTAATATTAATTGTTGTGATTGCATAAATAATAAAATACATTATTCAAATTGATTGTGATAGTATTATTGACCTAAGTATTCATCCTATGTGGTTAATTGAGGAGAATGCTAAGATTTTTCGTAATCTAATTTGGTTGATTGCTATTAATCCACTAATGATTATGGAAATAATAATGATTATTACATAAAATAAGGATAATTCAATTCTAAATATTAACAAAACTATAGGGGCAATTTTTTGTCATGTTAATATAATTGTTGAATTTATTCATCTTATTCCTTCAAGAACCTCAGGGAATCAAAAATGGAACGGGGCTATTCCTATTTTTATAATAAATCCTGAATTTATAATTAAAGCGGGTAATTCTTTAATTACTGGTCTTGAGAAATTTAATTGTCTTATTAAGGTAATAATTGATAATATAATTCTTGTTGAAGCAATTGTTTGTGTAAAAAAGTATTTTATTGTTGATTCAGATGAAGTTTTATTTTTTTGGTTAATTAGGATTGGGATAATTGATAATACGTTGATTTCTAATCCAATTCATATTCCTATTCATGAATATGCTCTAATAGAAATTATTGTTCTTATAATTAGAATAGTAAAAAATAATAATTTATAAAATTTTGTAAT